AAAGTTATTTTTCTAGTTATCGCAATTCTAGTTATATGAATAATGGATCTCCGAATGAAGATTCCTTATACAATCGTTACATGTACGATACTCAATCTAGTTGGAATAATCATATTACTAGTTGCATTGACAGTTATCTTCAGTCTCAAATCTGTATTGATACGTCCATTGTAAGTGATAGTAGTGACGGTTACATTTCTAGGTACGTTTTTGATAAACGTAAAACTAGTAGTGAAGGTGGGGGGTCCAGTATACGAACCCGCGCTAAGAGTAGTGATTTAACTCTAAGAGAAAGGTCTAGTGATCTCGATGTAACTCAAAAATACAGGCATTTGTGGGTTCAATGCGAAAATTGTTATGGATTAAATTATAAGAAATTTTTGAAATCAAAAATGAATATTTGTGAACAGTGTGGATACCATTTGAAAATGAGTAGTTCAGAAAGAATCGAAGTTTCGATCGATCCCGGTACTTGGGACCCTATGGATGAAGACATGGTCTCTCTGGATCCCATTGGATTTCATTCGGAGGAGGAGCCTTATAAAGATCGGATTGATTCTTATCAAATAAAGACAGGATTAACTGAGGGGGTTCAAACAGGCATAGGTCAACTAAATGGTATTCCCGTAGCAATTGGGGTTATGGATTTTCAGTTTATGGGGGGTAGTATGGGATCCGTAGTCGGGGAGAAAATCACCCGTTTGATTGAGTACGCTACCAATCAATTTCTACCTCTTATTATAGTGTGCGCTTCGGGGGGAGCGCGCATGCAAGAAGGGAGTTTGAGCCTGATGCAAATGGCTAAAATATCGTCTGCTTTATATGATTATCAATCAAATAAAAAGTTATTCTATGTATCAATCCTTACATCTCCTACTACTGGTGGGGTAACAGCTAGTTTTGGTATGTTGGGAGATATTATTATTGCCGAACCAAATTCCTACATTGCATTTGCGGGTAAAAGAGTAATTGAACAAACATTGAATAAAACAGTACCCGAAGGTTCACAAGCGGCTGAATATTTATTCCAGAAGGGCTTATTCGACCTAATCGTACCGCGTAATCTTTTGAAAAGCATTCTGAGTGAGTTATTTAAGCTCCACGCCTTCTTTCCTTTGAATTCCAATTCAATCAAGTAGAGTGCACTAAGTTCCATTTTTGTATTTGTAGGAAACAAGTAGTTAGCTTATCCGAATCTTAGCTTATCGGAATCAAAGTAACTAAAAAGGGAGTTTTCTTTGGCGACCTAAGATTAAGATCTAATTGTAGAAAAAATCAAAAGTTGCGGATAACGCTTTCTTTATTAAAATCGAAGACAAGAACAAAACACAAAGAAACGAAGAAAAATCAAATGGATTATCATATGTATCTTTTATGTAGACAGATGAATCAGTCCATTTATTTAGTTCGACATTCCTTGGACTTTTTACTTATTCTATATACTCACTTAGATACTAATATCTCTAATTAAAAATTTTCAAATTGAATTAATTAATAATTAATACTAATTACGAATTAATAATAATTACAATTATTAATTATAATTAGTATAAATATAAAATATGATATTAAAAAAAAAGAACAGGTACAAATAATAAACCGAGGTACCCCATTTTATGACAACTTTCAATTTTCCCTCTATTTTTGTGCCTTTAGTAGGCCTAGTATTTCCGGCAATTGCAATGGCTTCTTTATTTCTTCATGTTCAAAAAAACAAGATTGTTTAGATCTGAGGGGACCCAATCTCATTCGTTTTTTTTTTTTTTGAAACTTAAACTTGTAGCATAACATAGATATTTATTTCGGAAAATAAAATATGGTAGAACATGTGATTTCTGCCGAACATAAAGGAAAAAGCTCTTATGCCTGCAGAAGCAGAAAATGATCTATAGGTAACTGAATTCTAGCCAGTTTCAAATAGATCAGGATCGCCGGATGCCTAAAATGTAAAGTGGGTCGATCTATATGTATATCAATATGTATATTGGGATTATACGAGGGGTATGTTATTATTTTAGATCTAAACAAATTTGATGAATTACCCCTAAAAGTTTCCATTAAACTAGTGCTAGTTCACACCAAACTAGTGCTAGTTAATCAAAGTTCATTCGGAAACAAAAAAAGTAAAGTCAAAATCATTTGGGGTATTCTCTCAATTTCAATAAAATGCAATCGGATGAAGTATGAGTTGGCGATCAGAACATATATGGATAGAACTTATAACGGGGTCTCGAAAATTAAGTAATTTTTGCTGGGCCCTTATCGTTTTTTTAGGTTCATTAGGATTCTTGTTGGTTGGAACTTCCAGTTTTCTTGGTAGAAATTTGCTATCTTTTGTCCCGTCTCAGCAAATCATTTTTTTTCCACAGGGGATCGTGATGTCTTTCTACGGGATCGCGGGTCTCTTTATTAGTTGCTATTTGTGGTGCACAATCTCCTGGAATGTAGGTAGTGGTTATGATCGATTCGATAGAAAGGAAGGAATAGTGTGTATTTTTCGTTGGGGATTTCCTGGAAAAAATCGTCGCATATTCCTCCGATTCCTTATAAAAGATATTCAATCCGTTCGAATAGAAGTTAAAGAGGGTATTTATGCTCGTCCTGTCCTTTATATGGATATCAGAGGCCGGGGGGCTGTTCCGTTGACTCGTACTGATGAGAATTTGACTCCACGAGAAATTGAACAAAAAGCCGCGGAATTGGCCTATTTCTTGCGCGTACCAATTGAAGTATTTTAATTTTGATGGGCGAAGAACGAATGCTTTCTCAGCAGGAGGAAAAAAACGCAAGAATCCTTTTTTTTCTATAACTTAAGTGATACTTTAGATGGAGATAAACAGATGCAGATAAACGATATCTTGTAAATTCTTTTTTTTCAATCGACTTTTTATCCTTTCATTTGTGTTCTTTCCAATAAAGGGTTTTCTTAATAATGATAACTGGCCTGTTTCTGTCTTGTTTTGCCGCTCATTTTTTTGACCATCACAATATCTTTCTCTCAATTATTCTATTCTTGACTATGGGGAATCGTTGGACTTTTTTTCAAATATTGGATATTTTAATACAATCAGGGGTTCTTTCGTCTCACAATCTCAATAATATTCATTCCTTAAAGTACTTCTTTCGGCCATTCATTGAAAGGAGACACGAGACACTTGTTTTGTTTGGAATTTGATGAATTGAGATATTTGGCACCACTATTTTGTATTATTTCTTCAGTCGAATTCGAAGTGGAGTCTTAGTCTATTTCTGTATTCTTTCTAGATTCAAAATAAAATCACAAATAAAATAGATTCATAGGTTTGATGCCTTGTCTACAACTCATGTTTGAAAGATTCGATCATATAAAGTCGACAAATGGGGTGGGTTAATTTTTAATTAACAGGCGAAAAATGGAAAAAAAGAAAGCATTCACTCCTCTTTTGTATCTTGCATCTATAGTATTTCTGCCCTGGTGGATTTCTCTCTCATTTACTAAAAGTATGGAATCTTGGGTTATTAATTGGGCGAATATCGGCCAATCCGAAATTTTTTTCAATGATATTCAAGAAAAAAGTATTCTAGCAAAGTTCATAGAATTAGATGAAATCCTCCTCTTGGAAGAAATGATCAAGGAATACTCGGAGACATATTTACAAAAGTTTATTATAGGAATTCACAAAGAAACGATCCAATTAATCAAGATACACAATGAGGATCGTATCCATACAATTTTACACTTCTCGACAAATATAATCTGTTTTGTTATTCTAAGTGGTTATTCGATTTTAGTTAATGAAGAACTTGTTATTCTCAACTCGTGGGCTCAGGAATTCCTATATAACTTAAGTGATACAGTAAAAGCCTTTTCGATTCTTTTATTAACCGATTTATGTATCGGATTTCATTCACCCCACGGCTGGGAACTAATGATTGGTTCTGTGTACAAAGATTTTGGATTTGGTCATAATGATCAAATTATATCTGGTCTTGTTTCTACTTTTCCGGTAATTCTCGATACTATTTTTAAATATTGGATTTTTCATTATTTAAATCGTGTATCTCCATCACTTGTAGTTATTTATCATTCAATGAATGATTGATAAACGATCCACCAATATTAATCCAATTAGAACGTTTCTTACTTTGTAGTTTTACATAAGTATTAAAAACATTCTATCCGGGGGTTTTCATACTACTTTTATACTATAGTATTCCAGTAAATCCAATAAGTAGCAGAATCGTGGATAGGAAACTATACTAGCAACCTACCCAATTTATTGTAGAAATTTTCAGACCAATGATTAGACCATGCAAACTAGAAATACTTTTTCTTGGATAAAGGAACATATTACTCGATCTATTTCCGTATCGCTCATGATATATATCATAACTCGGGCACCCGTTTCAAATGCATATCCCATTTTTGCACAGCAGGGTTATGAAAATCCACGAGAAGCGACTGGGCGTATTGTATGTGCCAATTGTCATTTAGCTAATAAGCCTGTGGATATTGAGGTTCCACAAGCAGTACTTCCTGATACTGTATTTGAAGCAGTTGTTCGAATTCCTTATGATAAGCAAGTGAAACAAGTCCTTGCTAACGGTAAGAAGGGGGGTTTGAATGTGGGGGCTGTTCTTATTTTACCGGAGGGGTTTGAATTAGCCCCTTCCGATCGTATTTCTCCCGAGATGAAAGAAAAGATAGGAAATTTGTCTTTTCAGAGCTACCGCCCTAATAAAAAAAATATTCTTGTAATAGGGCCTGTCCCCGGCCAGAAATATAGTGAAATCACCTTTCCTATTCTTTCCCCCGACCCCGCTACTAAGAAAGATGTTCACTTCTTAAAATATCCTATATATGTAGGAGGAAATAGGGGAAGGGGTCAGATTTATCCCGACGGAAGCAAGAGTAACAATACAGTTTATAATGCTACAGGAACGGGCATAGTAAGCAAAATCATACGAAAAGAAAAAGGGGGATATGAAATAATCATAACAGACCCATCGGATGGACGTCA